CTAAATGATACGGAGAAAAACATTCCTAGTTGGAATGATAGTGGTAGTTATAGTTTCAGTAATATTGATTATTTATTTGATATCGGGAATATTTGGAGTTTTATCTCTGATAACACTTTTTTAGTTAGGGATGATAATGGTGACAGTTATTCTGTATATTTTGACATTGAAAATCATATTTTTGAGATTGACAATAATAGTTTTTTTCTGAGTGAACTAGAAAGCTTTTTTTGCAGTTATTTGAATAATAGGACTAAGAGTAACAATCACTACTATTATCATTACATGTATGATACTCAATCTAGTTGGAATAATCATATTAATAGTTGCATTGATAGTTATCTTCGTTTTGAAGTCAGCATTCATAGTTACATTTTCGATGGTACCAAAAATTACAGTGACAGTTACATTTCTAGTTTCATTTGTACTGAAGGCGTAAGCAGTAGTGAAAGGGGGAATTCTAGTATAAGAACTGGTGGTAACAGCCGCGATTTCAATATAAGAGGAAGATCTAATGGTTTTGATATAAATAATAAAAAATACAGAAGTTTATGGGTTCAATGCGAAAATTGTTATGGATTAAATTATAAAAAATTTTTTAGGTCAAAAATGAATATTTGCGAACAGTGTGGATATCATTTGAAAATGAGTAGTTCAGATAGAATCGAACTTTTGATTGATCCGGGCACTTGGGATCCTATGGATGAAGATATGGTCTCCACGGACCCCATTGAATTTCATTCAGAAGAGGAACCTTATAGAGATCGTATCGATTCTTATCAAAGAAGGACAGGGTTAACTGAAGCTGTTCAAACGGGCATAGGTCAACTAAACGGTATTCCCACAGCAATTGGGGTTATGGATTTTCAGTTTTTGGGGGGTAGTATGGGATCTGTAGTAGGCGAGAAAATCACTCGTTTGATCGAGTATGCTACTAATAGATCTTTACCTGTCATTATTGTGTGTGCTTCTGGAGGAGCACGCATGCAAGAAGGAAGTTTAAGCTTGATGCAAATGGCTAAAATATCTTCTGCTTCATATAATTATCAATCAAATAAAAAGTTATTCTATGTATCAATCCTTACATCTCCTACAACTGGTGGAGTAACTGCCAGTTTTGGTATGTTGGGAGATGTCATTATTGCTGAACCCAATGCCTACATTGCTTTTGCGGGTAAAAGAGTAATTGAACAAACATTGAATAAAGCAGTACCCGACGGTTCACAAGCGGCCGAGTATTTATTCCATAAGGGCTTATTCGACCCAATCGTACCGCGTAATCTTTTAAAAGGCGTTCTGAGTGAGTTATTTCAGCTCCACGGTTTCTTTCCTTTGATAAAAAATGCAAAAAAAAATATCGAAATAAAATGAAAATATAGATATAGAAGCGATTTCTATGTCTACCAAGAACTCCCATTTTTTACTAGGAATACCTGTTTCTTGGATTGAATTAGTTTAGTTAGAGTCGCGAACTTATAATAAACTCTTTAATTTTAATAAAAAACTCCTTATTTTATTAGAAAGATAGATACAATATAAGGATGGGAGAATTAAGAAAATTTCTTAAACTTAAGGTGGATTATCATACATATTCGTGTAGAAAGATGAATAGGTACACTTCATTTAGTTTTCATTCCTTGCACTTATTAACTACTTATTAATATTATTTATAATAGTTTATAATAGATATACTTAAGATATCTTTATAATAGGTACAAATATTAAATCGAGGTACCCATTCTATGACAGATCTTAACTTACCCTCTATTTTTGTCCCTTTAGTGGGCCTAGTATTTCCGGCGATTGCAATGGCTTCTTTATTTCTTCATGTTCAAAAAAATAAGATTGTCTAGATCCGATGGGACCAAATTTCAGCAATTTTTTTCAACACTGAATCATAATACAGATATTTATTTGGTACAGATATTTGTTTAGTGTAATATGGTATGATATGCGCCTTTTTCCGAATACAAATGAAAGAATTATTATGCATGTGGATACATGATATCCGCATAAGTGCATGTATATGCGGGTTATCTGGTTAAAAATGATCGGCGAATATTTTTCTATTTTATAATTGAAAGTCAATGTATCTAACCAATTCTTCCTAATGGTTCATATCAGAATAGTGCTAGTTGATGAAAGTTATTTCGGCAAAAAGTAAAGTAAAATTTTTTTCTCAATTCCAATCGAATGCAATCGGATCTAGTATAGTATGAACTGGCGATCAGAACATATATGGATAGAACTTATAACGGGGTCCCGAAAAGCAAGTAATTTTTGCTGGGCCTGTATACTTTTTTTAGGTTCACTAGGATTCTTAGTGGTTGGAACTTCCAGTTATCTTGGTAGGAATCTGATACCCGGATTTCCATCTCAGCAAATCATTTTTTTTCCACAAGGGATCGTGATGTCTTTCTATGGGATCGCGGGTCTATTCATTAGTTACTATTTGTGGTGCACAATTTCGTGGAATGTAGGTAGTGGTTATGACCGATTCGATAGAAAAAAAGGAATAATGTGTATTTTTCGTTGGGGATTCCCCGGAATAAATCGTCGCATCTTCCTTCGCTTCTTTATGAAAGATATCCAATCAATCAGAATGGAGGTTAAAGAGGGTCTTTTTCCTCGTCGTATTCTTTATATGGAAATCAGAGGCCAAGGAACCATTCCCTTGACTCGTACTGATGAGAATTTGACTCCACGAGAAATTGAGCAAAAAGCTGCCGAATTGGCCTATTTTTTGCGCGTACCAATTGAAGTATTTTGAAATGAACCGAAGGAAGAATGAAGGTTTTCTCCGTATAATGGAAGGAACTTGCTAATTTCCTTTTTAATACAATTGAAGTTTCTTCAGAATGTTCATTCAAGCAAAACATGTTAGATTCCATTTCCTCGTTCCTTTGGTGCAACGACCCGCATAGAATAAAACAAAAGTAGGAGAACGTATACGGAACAACTATAATAAATATAAAAAACTAGAAACTATAATAAAATAAGAAGAAATTTTTTTCTATACAAAAACTATTTTGTATGCGTATAGAGCCCAACTCAATTCTTTTATACTAGTAAAAAGTCTAATAAGTCTAATTAAGTATGAATTCATCAAATAAAATATCCGAATATGTATTTCGTAATACAGAATTCATCTTCTTAGGTTAGGCATCAGATTTTGAATTGATGCCGTATTCCTGCGCTGCGGTCCGAATAATATTCGTTACTTCAAGTAACTTTTTCGAGTATTTATGGAAAGGAAGAAATGAAGATGAAATTCGTTCGAATTTGCCCAATTGAGATATCCGGAAATCCCATTTACTTATAATTTACTTATTTTATATATATTTATTTTATATTTCTATATTTTATATATTTTTTTTTCATCCGAAAGGGGATCCTTATTCTATTTCTATATTCCTTCTAGATCTAAGGACTAAATTATTACACAAAAGTGGGAATAGATCTATAGGTTCGATACCTTGTTATAGAACTCGCGCTTTAGAGAAATATCAGATAGAGTTGACAAATGAAACAGTTCATTAACAATTCACAGATAAAAAATGAAAAAAAAGAAAGCATTGACTTCCCTCCCGTATCTTGCATCTATAGTATTTTTGCCCTGGTGGGTCTCTCTCTCATTTCAAAAAAGTCTGGAACCTTGGATTATTAATTGGTGGAATACTAGGCAATCGGAAACTTTTTTGAATGATATTCGGGAGAAAAATGTTCTAGAAAAATTCCTAGAATTAGAAGAACTATTCTTGTTGGACGAAATGATAAAAGAATACCCGGAGACACATATACAAAAGCTTCGTATAGGAATACACAAGGAAACAATACAATTGGTCAAAACGCACAATGAATATCATCTCCATATCATTTTGCATTTGTCGACAAATATAATCTGTTTCGCTATTCTAAGTGGTTATTTTATTCTGGGTAATGAAGAACTTGTCATTTTTAATTCTTGGGTTCGGGAATTCTTCTATAACTTAAGTGACACAATAAAAGCTTTTTCAATTCTTTTAGTTACTGATTTATGGATCGGATTTCACTCGACTCACGGTTGGGAACTAATGATTGGTTCGATCTACAATGATTTTGGATTGGCTCATAACGAGCAAATTATATCTGGTCTTGTTTCCACTTTTCCGGTTATTCTAGATACAATTGTGAAATATTGGATCTTCCGTTTTTTAAATCGCGCATCTCCTTCGCTTGTAGTCATTTATCATTCAATGAATGAATGAAGAACTTATTTGATCCCCTGATATCAATCAAAAATTATCTTCGCGTATAAAGAAAGCGTTTTACATTTTTCTTATTCTTTATACTTCTACCTCTTCAAGGTATTCGTTCTATTTCAGTAGAATTATTTCAGTACAACGGCAGACTCGTGGATAGGGAACTATACTAGCTACCTATCTAATTTATTGTAGAAATTCCGGGATCAATGATTGGATCATGCAAAATAGAAATACTTTTTCTTGGGTAAAGGAACAGATGACTCGATTTACTTCTGTATCGATCATGATATATGTAATAACTCGAACATCTATTTCAAATGCGTATCCCATTTTTGCGCAGAAAGGTTATGAAAATCCACGAGAAGCAACTGGGCGAATTGTATGCGCCAATTGCCATTTAGCTAATAAGCCTGTGGATATTGAAGTTCCGCAAGCTGTACTTCCTGATACTGTATTTGAAGCAGTTGTTCGAATTCCTTATGATATGCAACTGAAACAAGTTCTTGCTAATGGTAAAAAAGGAGCTTTGAACGTGGGAGCTGTTCTTATTTTACCCGAGGGATTCGAATTAGCCCCCTCCAATCGTATTTCTCCCGAGGTGAAAGAAAAGATAGGAAATCTGTCTTTTCAGAGTTATCGTCCCAATAAAAGAAATATTCTTGTGATAGGTCCTGTTCCAGGTCAGAAATATAGTGAAATCGTCTTTCCCATTCTTTCCCCCGACCCTGCTACGAAGAAAGACATTCACTTCTTAAA